ACCAAAAAAGTTTGGGTAGAGCTGGATCTAAGTGTTGGCTAGGTAAGCGTCCTGTAGTAAGAGGAGTAGTTATGAACCCTGTAGACCATCCCCATGGGGGCGGTGAAGGGAGAGCCCCAATTGGTAGAAAAAAACCCACAACCCCTTGGGGTTATCCTGCGCTTGGAAGAAGAAGTAGGAAAAGGAACAAATATAGTGATAGTTTTATTCTTCGTCGCCGTAAATAGGAACATTGAAAATCGAATTTTTGGAATTGGAAATAATGTGATGGGCGAACGACGGGAATTGAACCCGCGCATGGTGGATTCACAATCCACTGCCTTGATCCACTTGGCTACATCCGCCCCTTCCCTTATCTAGCTAAAGGATTTTCTCTTTTTTCCATTCATCATTATACTTCAGATTAAGATCGAGATATTGGACATAGAATGCCAATTTTAAAAATGTAAAAAAAGGAGTAATCAGCCGTGACACGTTCACTAAAAAAAAATCCTTTTGTAGCTAATCATTTATCGGGAAGAATTGAAAAACTCAACAGGAGGGAGGAGAAAGAAATCATAGTGACTTGGTCTCGGGCATCTACCATTATACCCACAATGATTGGCCATACAATCGCTATTCATAATGGAAAGGACCATTTACCTATTTATATCACAGATCGTATGGTCGGTCACAAATTGGGAGAATTCGCACCTACTCTCACTTTCGTGAGACACGCGAGAAACGATAATAAATCTCGTCGTTAGTCGTTCTACTAAGTATTCATGTGAAAAGCCTTATCTTAACTAGTAAGAGTATAGGTATATTTATTTTCTTTTTCTAGTATACTAATAAGACTTATACTTTTCTGACTTATCTTATACTATACTTCACCTAGGCACTTATCATTCATTGGCGGGGGGGAACTTTTATGATAAAGAACGAAAATTCGGATAGAGAAGCAAAAGTTTTAGCTCAACATATATGTATGTCTGTTTTCAAAGCACGAAGAGTAATTGATCAGATTCGCGGACGTTCTTATGAGGAAACACTCATGATACTGGAACTAATGCCTTATTGGGCATCTTATCCAATTTTAAAATTAGTTTATTCTGCAGCAGCAAATGCTAGTCATAATATGGGTTTGAATGAAGCTAATTTATTTATTAGTAAAGCTGAAGTCAATAGAGGTGCTATTGTGAAAAAGTTAAGACCCCGGGCTCGAGGGCGTAGTTATCTGATAAAAAAAACAACTTGTCATATAAAGATTTTTTTAAAAGAAAAATATAAAATTTAGATTCGTATTTAGAAAAAAAAAATGGATGGAAAAAGAATAGAAAAATATGGGACAAAAAATAAATCCACTTGGTTTCAGACTTGGAATAACTAAAAGTCATCATTCTTTTTGGTTCGCAAAACCAAAGAATTTTTCCATGGGTCTACAAGAAGATGAAAGAATACGGAATTGTATTAAGGACTATGTAAAAAAAAATAAGAAAATATCCTCGGGTTTAGAAGGAATTGTCCATATAGGAATTAAAAAAAGAATAGATTTGATTCAGGTCATAATCTATATTGGATTTCCCAATTTATTAATAGAAGGACGAACATGGGGAGTCGAAGAATTACAGATGAATGTACAAAAAGAGTTTCATTCTGTAAATCGGAGACTCAACATTGCTATCACAAGAATTGAAAAGCCTTATGGACAACCTAATATTCTTGCAGAATATATAGCTTTACAATTAAAAAATAGAGTCTCATTTCGAAAGGCAATGAAAAAAGCTATTGAATTAACTGAACAAACGGGTACAAAAGGAATTCAAGTGCAAATTGCAGGGCGTATCGACGGAAAAGAGATTGCACGTGTCGAATGGATCAGAGAAGGCAGGGTTCCTTTACAAACAATTCGCGCTAAAATTGATCACTGTTCCCATACAATTAGAACTATCTATGGAGTCTTAGGCATCAAAATTTGGATATTTGTAAACCAAGAATAAGAAAATAATAATAATGGACCTTTCTTTATCTCGCCATTCTGCTCATCGATAGAAAAAATTTAGAAACTCTTTTCTTCTTTTTCTTAATCAAAGAAAAACGAACAATTCTAATTCTATAAGGTTGAATAAAAATTTGATTTACCCTTTATTTAAATTTAATTTAGATTTTAGTATAATTGCTATGCTCAGTGTGTGACTCGTTAGTTTTTTCTTTAGAGTTGAGAATTGAGATTGAAAAAAAAAGACTGACCCCACTATAAACTTAATAACTATAAAAACTAAAGAAACTTAAAACTAATAACCAACTTATTGCTTCGTATTGTCGAGATCCCAAGAAACAGTCACTATATGACTGAATCGATCATATAGTTGTAACAACTGAAATTCTTTTCATAAAAAAGAAATCTGATTATGAATTGTGAAAAAAAAGGGATGTGGAAAAATGGAAGGATGATAGAAAGAGAGAATAAAGATCTCAATGATATAGGATTCCCATATGTATGGTTTATGAAGAATTACCCCATAAAAAAGGCAGTGTTATAAAGCATCAACATCAAATAAAAATACAAAATATACAATTACATATAGAATAAGAAATATACAAATAAAAAATAGAAAGAAAATAGAAACATAGAAGAAAATATAAGAAATATAATAAAAGAAATTAAATTAAAATAATAATCTAATCAATATGGATAATATAGTCAGTCTATATATGTATGTAATAAGATAGATAAAGAAATAATAAGATATCAAAGATAGAAAAATAGATAATAGAAATAATAAAAAATAGAGAATAATTTAAATGAGCTTCGGGTTAATAAAAACTGAGGAGATTGACTCGGAAACAAATAACATATTTTGTTGAGAGCTCCATTGCAGAGTTCAGGCCTAAGCATTAATAGAGAAGCTATGGGAACGATGGAACCTGTGATTACATAGGATTTTCTTGAAAACGAATCAATCCTAATGATTCATTGGGTAGGATGGCGGAATGAACCAATAAAAAATGGATTTCTTCTAAATGGTCATGAATTGACCCTACAAATGAAGGAGGAAAGAGTCAATATTCGCCCGCGAAACCTTTCTTTATTTTTATTTAATTTAATAATTTCATTTATTGAATGACTGTTGGCGTGATTCAATAGAGGTAAAGTAAAATACTTTAGAAATTTTGATAAAAGAAAGAAGCATTATATATAAACAAAAACGCCTAGTTATATATACAGTTACCTATGTAACAAATTCAATATAAAAAAAATTAGTATATTCTTTCTTAGAATGAAATACATAAATACATGTGTATATATGTATATATAATAATATAATATTATTATTGAATCATTTCATTCGCGAGGAGCTGGATGAGAAGAAATTCTCATGTCCGGCTTTGCAGTAGAGATGAAATTCAGAAATAACCATCAACTATAACCCCAAAAGAACCAGATTTCGTAAACAACATAGAGGTAGAATGAAAGGGATATCTTGCCGAGGCAATCATATTTGTTTTGGCAGATATGCTCTTCAGGCACTTGAACCTGCTTGGATCACAGCTAGACAAATAGAAGCAGGGCGAAGAGCAATGACACGATATGTGCGTCGTGGTGGAAAGATATGGGTACGTATCTTTCCCGACAAACCTGTTACTTTAAGACCTACAGAAACACGTATGGGTTCGGGCAAGGGATCCCCCGAATATTGGGTATCTGTTGTTAAACCGGACCGAATACTTTATGAAATGAGTGGAGTATCAGAAACTGTAGCCAAAGCTGCTATGGAAATAGCTGCATGCAAAATGCCTATACGAACTCAATTTGTTATTTCAGGATAGGTAAACAAAAGTAAAAGAAGAAGAAGGAGTATTGAGAATGAAAAAACAACCACGGATTTCTTTATCTCTGGACAGACAATATTTCTTTTTTCCATTATCCCTTGCATTGAAATAAGAGATTCAAATAAAAATGATATGATTCAACCTCAGACCCTTTTGAATGTAGCGGATAACAGCGGAGCTCAAGAATTGATGTGTATTCGAATCATAGGAACTGGTAATCACCGATATGCTCATATTGGCGATGTTATTGTTGCTGTAATCAAAGAAGCAGTGCCCAACATGCCTATAGAAAGATCAGAAATAATTAGAGCTGTGATTGTACGCACGTGTAAAGAACTCAAACGTGATAATGGCATGATAATACGATATGATGACAATGCAGCAGTTATCATTGATCAAGAAGGAAATCCAAAAGGAACTCGAATTTTTGGTGCGATTGCTCGAGAATTGCGACAATTGAATTTTACTAAAATAGTTTCATTAGCACCCGAAGTATTATAGATGAAAAATAAGATATATCCTATCTATAATCTATATTATAATCTATATATTCCATATATAGATTTATAATATTCAAATATCTGAAATAAATCCGATTAATAGAATAGATTGTGTCTCATGCATATACTTTAAATTTCTAATAATTTTTTATAATTTAAGAATTTCAAAAAAAAATTCAATAAAAAATAAAACAAAAAAGAAGCATGTTGATTATATCAAAATTAGGAGGCACCAATAACTATAGTTCGTCATGGGTAGGGACATTATTGCCGATATATTAACTTATATAAGAAATGCTGACATAGATCAAAAGGGAAGAGTTCAAATAGTATCTACTAATATCACTAAAAACATTGTGAAAATACTTTTACGAGAAGGTTTTATTGAAAATGTTCGAAAACATCAAGAAAGTCAAAAAAATTTCTTGGTTTTAACCTTACGACATAGAAAGACTAGGAAAGGGAATAAAATAATTTTAAAGCGTATCAGCCGACCCGGTCTACGAATCTATTCCAACTATCAACGAATTCCTAAGATTTTAGGCGGAATGGGAATTGTAATTCTTTCTACTTCTCGAGGTATAATGACAGATCGAGAAGCTCGACTAGAAAAAATTGGAGGAGAAATTTTGTGTTATATATGGTGATTCTCCTGGGTACCCTAATTTTCTCTCGAACTTACTATTTGTAAAATAGAGAGGAGAAGTGAATTATAGAACTCTTCCTCTATTAGTTGATACTTAAAGGGGGTTCCCTGGAAAATGAAAGAACAAAAATTAATTCATGAGGGTTTAATTACTGAATCACTTCCCAATGGTATGTTCCGAGTTCAGTTAGATAATGAAGATCTAATTCTAGGTTATATTTCAGGAAGAATCCGGCGCAGTTTTATACGTATACTACCCGGAGATAGAGTCAAAATCGAAATGAGTCGTTATGATTCAACCAGGGGACGTATAATTTATAGACTTCGCAAAAAAGATTCGAATGATTAGATCATTCTTTTAAACATCCTTTTCGTAGAGATATAATTCGAAGTTCAAAAATGCAATAAACTGATTTTTGTTTAAAAAAAAATAGATTCAGAATGAAAGTAAGGAATGATAAATATGAAAATAAGGGCTTCTGTTCGTAAAATTTGTGAAAAATGTCGCTTGATTCGTAGGCGGGGGCGGATTAGAGTCATTTGTTCCAATCCGAGACATAAACAGAGACAGGGGTAATCCTTCTCAAGTTCTAAATCAAGAACTTTTTAAAAGAAAAACCCACGTACATGTTACATGTACATGTAAAAAGAAAGAAGAAAGGATTCGTTTTCATATGAAATGGATATTCCTGTATCCGTATCTTTATGTAGATTTCTGATTCTTCTTTCTTTTTATTTTCTTCTTATGAATATGATCTAATAAAATATGACAAAACCTATAGCAAAAATTGGTTTACGTAAGAATGCACGTATTGGTTCAAATAAGAATGAACGTAGAATACCAAAAGGAGTTATTCATGTTCAAGCGAGTTTCAACAATACTATTGTAACTGTTACAGACGTACGAGGTCGGGTGGTTTCTTGGGCTTCCGCAGGTACTTCTGGATTCAGAGGCACAAGAAAAGGAACACCCTATGCTGCTCAAGCCGCGGCATTTAATGCTATTCGTACATTAGTTGATCAGGGTATGCAACGAGCAGAAGTTATGATAAAGGGTCCAGGTCTCGGAAGAGATGCGGCATTACGAGCCATTCGTAGAAATGGGATGCTATTAAGTTTCGTACGTGATGTAACACCCATGCCGCATAATGGATGTCGCCCTCCTAAAAAAAGACGTGTGTAGAAATAAGAATTCAAGAGATTTCAAGAGAAATAAATGATTCTTGGAAATGATCTGATCCAATAATCATAAATAAAAGAAAAATAAGAGTATGGTTCGAGAAGAAGTAGCAGGATCCACTCGAACACTACAGTGGAAATGTGTTGAATCAAGAGTAGACAGCAAGCGTCTTTATTATGGTCGTTTCGTTTTGTCCCCGCTTATGAAAGGTCAAGCCGATACCATAGGTATTGCCATGCGAAGGGCTTTACTTGGAGAAATAGAAGGAACATGTATCACACGTGCAACATCTGAAAATGTGCTGCATGAATATTCTACGATAGCAGGTATTGAAGAATCAGTACATGAGATTTTAATAAATTTGAAAGAGATTGTATTGAGAAGTAATCTCTATGGAGTTAGGGACGCATCCATTTGCGCCAGGGGTCCAAAATACATAACAGCTCAAGATATCATCTCACCACCTTCTGTAGAAATAGTTGACACGACACAGCATATAGCTAACCTGACAGAACCAATTGATTTGTGTATTGAATTACAAATCAAGAGAGATCGCGGATATCGTATGAAATCCACAAACGACTCTCACGCTGGAAGTTATCCTATAGATATTGTATCTATGCCTGTTCGAAATGCGAATCATAGTATTCATTCTTATGGGAATGGGGATGAAAAACAAGAGATACTCTTTCTAGAAATATGGACGAATGGAAGTTTAACTCCTAAAGAAGCACTTTATGAGGCTTCTCGTAATTTGATTGATTTATTGATTCCTTTTCTACATGCAGAGGAAGAGGACATGAATTTCGAGGAAAATGAAAACAGATGGAATCTACCCCTTTTTTCCTTTAAAGACAGATTCACTAATCTCAAGAAAAACAAAAAAGGAATTCCATTGACATGTATTTTTATTGACCAATCAGAATTGTCTTCCAGGACCTATAATTGTCTCAAAAGGTCCAATATACATACATTATTGGACCTTTTGAGTCACAGTCAAGAAGATCTTATGAAAATGGAATATTTTCGCATAGAAGATGTAAAACAGATATTGGGCACTCTACAGAAGCATTTTGCAATCAATTTATCTAATAAAAAGTTTTCATTTTAAATCCATTGGGATTTTTTCTTTTTTTAGTTTTTAGAAATAAACAAAGAATAGAATAAGTTTTTAATCTCCGACACGGTCCATATATTTGCAGAATAGATCATAATAAGATTGATGTATCTAAGGAAGATCCCCTTCTGGATCTTCCTTAGATACCTATGTCGTGGTATTTCACGGTTTAATCAATTTGAAAAAGACCTAAAGTTAGGGATTTCTCAATAGGTAAAGTTGCTCCAATACCTAACCAAAGAGCTACTGCGGTACCGATCAAAAAGACTGTTGTAGCTACTGGACGACGAAATGGATTTTGGAATTTATTGACATTCTCCAAAAAAGGTACTGTCAATAATCCTATTGGTACTGAAACCATTAAAAGAACACCCAATAACTTATTGGGTACTGTGCGAAGTATTTGAAATACGGGAAAGAAGTACCATTCGGGTAATATTTCCAACGGAGTTGCAAACGGATCCGCCGGTTCACCGATCATTGACGGCTCTAGAACTGCTAAGCCCACATTACATGCAATAGTGCCTAGAATTACTACTGGAAAAATATATAAAAGATCATTGGGCCATGCAGGTTCTCCATAATAATTATGTCCCATCCCTTTAGCCAATTTAGCTCTTAATACAGGATCATTCAAATCAGGTTTCTTTGTTATTTGGATAGGTGAATTCTTGTGGATCCATCCCCCAAAGGAACCGGACATGATAATTTTTTATCATCCGGCTCGAGCAAGAATCAAAAGAATCACAGAAATAGATCCATAGAACATAAATAGGTCCATAGAAGATCTATATTTCATACGTATCTACATATATAATGTAGAATGACTCTATGTAAGAAAAGATTTATCAAATTCCATTTCCCCGAGTTTCAACGATTCATTATTCATTGCAAAGAATTCAGTTCTGGCAACAAGGAAATGCTCAATATCCAAGTAGGCTTACAAATTTGATCATGATCAAGTGCTTTTTGGATTGTCTCATGTATTTTGGTTGGTATTTATCCCCACAACATCTCGATTGTATTACATACAAAAATACAAAATTTTTACTTGTTACTAATAAAGTCTAGCCCCTGTTCTTCCTTAGATCCCTTATTTAACTCCAATAGTATCATAGATTCAGGGTCGATGCAGAGGAAATGAATGCATCTACATACTATAAAAAATTTACTAAGATTACTAATATTAATACTATTAATTAATTTTAAGAAAATTACTAAAAAAAAAAGAAAAATCAAAAAAAGTGGAATAAATAGCATTCTATTCTAGGGATCTTACGGAGCCTGTTCATGCATGACATGATTCGGGTATGATCATAGAAAATATTCTCCTCAAGCGAACCGGCCTATCCTATGCTACATAAAGGGACTGACGTGATGGTTGGATGCGGAGACACGTTAGGTTGTGAATTCCAACGTGGCGGATAAAATCATATATCTGCATGGACCAATCAATAGTTCAAGTCACACACTCCCATAATCCATCCTCTTTTAGGAAAATATACTTCAACTATTTGATTCGTATCAAATAAACAATACTTCAGAGTTGAATAGAAGTATCCAAATAACATGCCTTATTTTTAAATAATCCATATTTGTAGCAATGAAAGACTCTTGTTCCTCCCCCATATGATAAATTACAAATATCTATGATCTGCCTTCTCTATAAAGGACCCGAAATACCTTGCTTACGTATCATTGGAAAGTGCATTAACATAAATACGGCAGTAAGAAGAGGTAATACAAAAGTATGTAAACTATAAAAACGAGTCAAAGTGGACTGGCCCACACTAGCACTTCCACGTAATAATTCTACCAAGGGTGATCCTATTATAGGAATAGCTTCAGGCACACCTGTTACAATTTTTACTGCCCAATAGCCAATTTGGTCCCGAGGTAAGGAATAACCAGTTACGCCAAAAGATGCGGTCAATACAGCCAGAACCACACCTGTAACCCAAGTTAATTCGCGGGGTTTTTTAAACCCACCTGTAAGATACACACGAAATACGTGCAAGATCATCATTAGAACCATCATACTTGCTGACCATCGATGAACTGATCGAATTAACCAACCAAAGTTGGCCTCAGTCATTATGTATTGAACAGAGGAAAAAGCCTCTGTAACAGTTGGACGATAGTAAAAGGTCATAGCAAAACCCGTAGCTACTTGTACTAAAAAACAAGTAAGCGTAATCCCCCCTAAACAATAAAATATGTTGACATGAGGAGGAACATATTTACTAGTTATATCATCTGCAATCGCTTGAATCTCGAGACGTTCCTCGAACCAATCATATACTTTATTGAGATAGGTAACCCAAGAAAGACTCCCCCTCTGAGAACCGTATATGAGAATTTCATCTCGTACGGCTCAAGCCGAAACACACAAATACTGGGTTCAACGGATATGGAATAGAGAGTTTCAAACTTCTTGTGGCTTAGCCGCTTGACTCGATTTGACCCAAAGATACGAAGTAAGAAAAATCCGGAATCTCTTCTTTGTGATGATAATGCCAAGAAATACAATCTCAAGTTGGCTCATCCATCTTTCTTTATGTTAATCGTGACAGGCCTCTTGAATCTTCTCTTCCCTATCTTTTTTTTTTGTTTTTTTTTTATTTGATAGGAATTCTCTTGTTGAGACCCTATGAATCAATTGAAACCTCAGATTCATACTAGAACCACGATGATTTAAGAAAGCCAAAGCTAAACTCAAAGGTTTTCTGAGTAAAAACCATTTGATCATCACTTCTTCAATGAATGTAATAACTCAACAAAATATAGAGAAAGAGGTTTATTTTGGTCAAAAGAAGTATGAAGGAAAAAATTGTTTGATTTAGAAAAGACCTATTTCCATTTTTTTTAATCCGGTTGCGAGGTCTAAATAATAGGTATGAATCATAGTTCAAATATTTCTTTTCTTGATCTATTCTATATAGTCCGTGCTCCAGAGACTAGAATAAATATCTGACGAGGTAGAATCATCTTGATAGAGATGACAGGTCCATTCTCTGTATTATCAATAGGATCCATTATAACAAGTCACACGCTCATATTCCGGAAATGAAATATCGAAACAAATAAATTTCACGATCGAACTACCAGAATGAAATCCAAGTCTTACAAGTCTTAGGTAATATTAAGTTGAAGTATTAAGTATTTTAAGCATTAAGTAAGTATAAGTAAAATACTATTTTTTGATTGAAAAACTAGGAAGCCCTAGTTTTTATGAACTAATTAATTGAAATTCCATCCAGTAAAACAGATGAATTATAAATTTCTAAAATAATAGATAGAAATATTGCAAATAGAGCCATTGCAACTCCCATAAGTGGTGTAGTTCCCCACCCTGGAGCTACTTTTCCATATTCCGAATTCAATGGTTTCAATAAACTCCCTACGCCAGTTCGTCTTGGCCCAGATCTAGAACTACTCTCAACGGTTTTTGTAGCCATAAATCCTCTTTCATCATGGGTTGAAATCTGTTGACTTTGTATACCATTCCGTTGTAGTTGTAAATAAACGACATTATCGTGATCTTGAAATTATCGAAAAAATGGAAACAGCAACCCTAGTCGCCATCTCCATATCCGGGTTACTTGTAAGCTTTACTGGGTATGCCTTATATACCGCTTTTGGGCAACCCTCTCAAAAATTAAGAGATCCCTTCGAAGAACATGGGGACTAGTTGAAGTAATGAGCCCCAATATGAATATGGGGCTCATTACTTCAATGGAAATAATGAAAAATCATTTTATTTTTTTAGTTGGAACTTTAGGTGGTTCTCGAAAAAAGATAGCGAAAAAAATTATCCCTAAAGTTGAAACTAAGAGGAATGTATAAACCAATGCTTCCATAGATTCGATCGTGGTTTACAATTATAGCTTCCACACCTATTCATTTTGGATCATTTACTAAATAAATTCTAAATTGAGATTTACAATTTACTATTACTAACTATTACTATCTATATAGTATGTATATATACTATATATAGATATAGTCATATATTATAGTCATATATTATTAATTCTATTTCTTCTATATTTATATTGTAATATTGTATTATTCTTATTCTATTTATAATTTTTTTTATATATTATTCTATTTATACATAAAAATAATAAAAATATAGAAAGAAAATAGAAAATAAATAGATATTTATCTAATTTATATATTAGTATTAGTATATTAGATTAATAATTAGATTAATATATTAGGAAATATTGAATATGAAATGAAATATATAATAGATTCAATTAATATAGAAAAGAGAAATTCTAGCTTAATTATAGAAATTAACAAATTAGAAATACTAAATAGCTAAATACTATATATATAATATAAATAATATATAAATAATAAATATAATAGAAATCTAAATTTATATACTCTAAATATTAGAATAAAATAAAAAAAAAATAGAAGCAAAAGATGTCAAAGGAATTTTGTATCAGACTACTTGTTTCCTTGTAGTTGGATCTCCAAGTTTTTGGAATGCTCCAAATTCCACTTGAGCATCTAAATCTGGATCAATACCGGCAAAAACATCTCTGAACAAGGTTCTGGCGCCGTGCCAAATGTGTCCGAAAAAGAAGAGCAAAGCAAACGTAGCATGCCCAAAAGTGAACCAACCCCTTGGACTGCTACGAAAAACACCATCGGATTTCAAAGTAGCCCGGTCTAATTCAAAAATTTCACCTAATTGGGCACGTCTAGCATATTTTTTTACAGTAGCAGGATCACTATAAATGACTCCATTAAGTTCGCCACCATAGAATTCAACAGTTACCCCTACTTGTTCAACACTATATTTGGATTCTGCCCTTCTAAAAGGAACATCGGCCCTCACAATTCCGTCTCCATCTACCAAAACTACTGGAAATGTTTCAAAAAAGGTAGGCATACGACGTACAAAGAGTTCGCGCCCTTCTTTATCTCTAAATATGGGATGCCCTAACCACCCAACAGCTATTCCATCCCCGTTATCCATTGAGCCTGCTCTGAATAATCCCCCTTTCGCCGGATTGTTACCAATGTAATCGTAAAAAGCTAATTTTTCGGGAATTTTAGACCAAGCTTCCGACAAGCTCAGATTTTCGGCTAGTCCGGCCCCAACTCTTCGATATATTTCTTGCTGGAAGTACCCCTGATCCCACTGATAACGAGTGGGGCCAAATAATTCGATTGGGGTAGTTGCTGAACCATACCACATAGTTCCAGCAACTACGAAAGCTGCAAAAAAAACAGCAGCAATACTACTGGAAAGCACAGTTTCAATATTACCCATGCGTAATCCTTTGTATAGACGTTGAGGCGGACGGACACTAAGATGAAATAGACCCGCTAATATGCCCAATGTACCTGCTGCAATATGATGAGAAGCTATTCCCCCCGGAACAAAAGGATCAAAACCTTCCGCACCCCACGCTGGGTTTACAGATTGTACTTTTCCAGTTAGTCCATAAGGATCAGACACCCATATTCCAGGACCATATAAGCCTGTTACATGAAATGCACCAAAGCCAAAGCAAGCGACTCCTGAGAGAAATAAATGAATTCCAAAGATCTTGGGCAAATCCAAAGAAGGTTTTCCCGTACGTTCATCACAGAATATTTCTAGGTCCCAATACACCCAATGCCAGATAGCTGCCAAGAAGCACAAGCCAGAAAACAAAATATGTGCCCCTGCCACGCCTTCATAACTCCAAATGCCCGGATTCGTTATAGTTCCTCCCGAGATACTCCAACCCCCCCACGAATTGGTTATTCCTAAACGAGTCATGAAGGGTATAACGAACATGCCTTGTCTCCACATTGGATCAAGAACAGGGTCAGAGGGATCAAAAACCGCTAATTCATATAGAGCCATCGAGCCGGCCCAACCAGAAACTAGAGCTGTATGCATTATATGGACAGAAAGTAATCGACCGGGATCATTCAATACAACAGTATGAACACGATACCAAGGCAAACCCATGTAAATACCCCTTTCTGAAAAAGAAATAGACATTATGTAACTTTATCGCATTGGAAAAGACTAGACCGTGTATTTCACCTGTTCGGTAGATTTTGTATAGGAAAAGATTTATATTTATTTGTATTCCCTTCTTTTATTTTTAATGAAATAGAATAGAAAGAATTTGAAAATAGAAAGAGAAGGAAACAATTCTATTTTTTTCTATTTAAAAGAACAAAGAGAAACAGATCTTATTCTATACTCGATAAGTACCAATACGCAATGGGAGGATTTTGAGGGAAAAAGAATGCATAGATACTTTTTATAATTCGAAATCATTCGAACAATCGACTGATCCGATTGATCCCGTTCGTTACAATTTTTCTTTATTCATTCTGTCTTCCTCTATGAACCTTCCAGTCCTATATTCCTATATATAAAGTATATATCTATATACTAATATTCTAAATTAGAATCTATATACTTAATATATACTATACTCTAATTCTATCTAGATAATAATATATCTATACTAATAATATTAAGTTTTATTTTCTATAATATATAGAATATAGAAAGAAAATTAAAAGATATAAAAATAGAATGAATATTATAGAAAATGAATATATAGAATATATTAGATTAGAATATAGAAATATGCTAATACTACTAATACTTATATTATATATATAAGTATATAAGATATAAAAATAGAAAAGAAAAAAAATATATAAAAAATATATAGAATATAAAAATAGAAAAGAAAGAGAAAAAATGATGAAGACAATAAAACCCATTGTTACGTTTCCATATTAAAGTAAAGTATAGTACTTCATTTTTTCTTTATCTTAATGCCCATTGGTGTTCCAAAAGTACCTTTTCGGAATCCTGGAGAGGAAGATGCAGCTTGGGTTGACGTATAGTGCGACTTGTCAGACATATGGGTCATATGGTATTTCCCCATTATCTCCCCCGATCGAGTATTCTCTATTTCGCCCAATCCAATAAATAGATATTCAATCTTGTATTGATTGAACAATCAATAATTCGGAGCGTGAAGCACAATAATTCCTATTGGGGATGAATATTATCAATTAATATAATTGATGGTTTACTTGGACTGATAAAGTATCCAGGCTCCGTTCAGAGAATACAAAATTGGAAAAGGTAAGAGTAAAAGTAATAGAATGGGAGTGTAAATAATATAAATAAGAAATATTAAATAGAAAAAATAGAATAATATTAGATAATTAAATAAGAAACATTAAATAAAAAATATAAAAATAAAATATAAATTTAATTAAAGTATTAATAAATTATGAAATTCATTAATAATTAAATAGAATATAATATAACTTACTATAATAGAACTAGAATAGAATATTCTAATATAATCTATTATGTAGAATATATGATGATTACACGATTACCACTTGTATCATAGACTATTCCTATACTTACTATAGGGATAGTATAAAACTGCCTACCAATGGAGTAGTATTATTAATACATCGAATATTTTGGGGAAAGTTATGAAACAATTGAAAAAAAAAGAAGTGGTACTGGAATCATTTGACCTATATGCGCAAATGGAATTCGGGCAAATCTTCCCCCGGAGTAGAACAAGAACCTAAAAGAATTGAAAGGGTCCATTCAGGAACAAGAAAATTACATCGTAATTTGAATTTCGATGAAACAATACATCAATGAGAAGTTAGTTCAATAAGTTCATAAAATTCTTTTTTATTTTCTACATTATAGAATATAGGGAAGGGGAAGGAGGGCAAAACTAATGTTAAAAAAAAAAGAAATAAGACTGGAATCAATACATTGATTTTTTTTCGCAATTCTTTTGAACCGTATGCATCCAAAGGTGCACGTACGGTTCCTCAGGGATACAATTTTTCCCTAATCAACCGACTTCATCGAGAAAGATTACTTTTTTTAGGTCAAGAGGTTGATAGCGAGATCTCGAATCAACTTGTTGGTCTCATGGTATATCTCAGCATAGAAGATGATACTAGGGATCTTTATTTGTTTATAAATTCTCCAGGCGGATGGGTAATACCAGGAATAGCCATTTATGATACTATGCAATTTGTGTCACCGGATGTACATACAGTATGTATGGGATTAGCCGCTTCAATGGGATCTTTCATTCTGGTTGGAGGAGAAATTACCAAACGTCTAGCATTCCCTCACGCTTGGCGCCAATGAGTTTTTTTATTTGAGAAAAAAATACTATGCCTTCGCTGTATCGAATATGAATCAAATAAAGAATAAGTAATAATAGCATGGCACTTCGAGTTCGATATGAACAAACCCTTAGTGTTTTTTTTTCTAACATGAGATTTTGTATCGAGATAGTAGTATGAAAGAAGGGTTATTCCTAAGTTGATTTTATGTGTCAAGCAAGAGTCAATTTCAGCGTCACAAACCATTATTCTTCCACACCAGAAGTATCTTTCTTATTTTTATGTTATGAGAGAAAGAGTCAAAAAAATGGAAAAAATCATTTTATCCTTCTTGGATCATATCAAAAAGAAACTTTGGGATTGCTAAACCACAGACGAGATAAATAGATAAACATATAAAGCAACAGAACCATCATAGTATCTTTTTTACTACTACGAAAGGAAGGGTGGTAAATGGATCATTTAACGATTTGGATCGGATGGGTTCTTTTTCTTCTTTTCGATAGAATTTTTTCTATCGAAAAAATAAATTCCATTGCAGAGCCGTATGCAATGTACAAAAGATGCCCGTACGGTTGTTTAATTCTATTTTTTATTGTTATTTTGATTACCCCTTACTTTAACCCAATCGTGCGATATATAGATAGAAGAGCCATTCATGATGTTATATCAATATCATCAGGGTTATGATTCACCAACCTGCTAGTTCTTTTTACGAGGCACAAGCAGGGGATTTTATCCTGGAAGCAGAAGAACTATTGAAGCTTCGCGAAACTCTCACAAAAGTTTATGTACAAAGAACGGGCAACCCTTTATGGGTTATATCCGAAGATATGGAAAGGGATGTTTTTATGTCAGCAACAGAAGCCCAAGCTCATGGCATCGTTGATCTTGTAGCGATCGAAAATGAAAATACTAGGGATAAATATACGAATTCCGTTTAAAAATTCGAAATTTCCGTGTGAATAGAAATCATTCATAATCATCAACCATCAGGTTAAGATCGATCTAAGCCAACCCGCTCTATTCTATCTAGAATGAGATTCTATAGACACGCCATGCCAACCATTAAACAACTTATTAGAAACGCAAGACAGCCAATAAGAAATGTCACGAAATCCCCCGCTCTTCGAGGATGTCCTCAGCGTCGAGGAACATGTACTAGGGTGTATGTGCGACTCGTTCAGTTCAGATTATGATGAGTTTGAAGAAATGCAAAAGTATCAACGACCACTATCAATGAATTAGGATAGATAGAGTGGAAGACGGCCATTTAATTTACTAGTATCTAAAAATGAAGATCTATCATCTACCTAATTATGTTATGAATTTATGGTTTCTATTGGTGCAAATCCAATCACTCCGTTTGAGATGAAAAGGAATTCTCCATTGGTAACAAATAGTTATCCATTAAGCGGAGGAAAAAGGTTATGCTCCTATTCCTTTTCTTTAAAAAACGGACTAACAGGGTCAGCTACCTAGCCAACTTTCAGAATTAAATGCCGTCACTGTATGGATAGCTTTTTTTGTGAAAAGGACTATTACTTTCTAATTAGAATTGAAAAAAGAATTCTAATTGAAAAATGGATGGGTAGAGCCAAAGAGTGTGAACTATACAAGTTCACAATAAAATTCGATGAAATGAAAGAAGAGGCTCCGGTGTATAGAGAGGACCTCACCGTTTCAGAAGTTGCCATAGAAACGAGGAAACCCACTATTCTTTTTTATTTAGTAGTAGTCGAATTTCTTATTTCCAGGCGAGATACCTTGAAGAAAGAAAAAATCGTGGTCGGGAAGGTCATAGTCGCAAAAGCCATTGGAATTTATATTTTATATATCGGAAGAATCCGTTTTGTTATTAATTGACCGGAAGAAAAGGATGACTGAAAGAAGAGAAATCAATTAGTTATTCAAGAAAGTTTCATTTGATTCAATGACCAGAGTTAAACGAGGATATACAGCTCGGAGACGTCGAAAAAAGATTCGTTTATTTGCATCAACCTTTATAGGGGCTCATTCAAGACTTACTCGAACGACTACTCAACAAAGAATGAGAGCTTTGGTTTCCTCTCATCGAGATAGGAGCAGGAAAAAAAGAGATTTTCGTCGTTTGTGGATCACTCGGATAAATGCGGTAACTCGTGAAGATAGGCTATTCTATAGTTATAGCCTATTCATCAACAATCTGTACAAGAGACAATTGCTTCTGAATCGTAAAATACTTGTGCAAATAGCCCTATCAAATAAGAATTGTTTTGATATTATTTCAAATAAAATCATCAATCAAAAATAAAAAAAAAATACAAATCAAATAAAGGAATAAAAGAATATTAATAGAATCTATTATACATGAAACAAGAATGATTGAAACAGGATTTCCCGGAGAAAGGACTCCGGGAAGATAGAAAAAAAGAAATTAAGATTTGAGTAGTAGGAATAAACGAACATTTTTCAATAAAAAAAGATTTCTTTCTCATTTTTCCTTTTTTATAATACAAGAATCAAATCTGGATTCTAGTTTTTTCGAGCAAAACATTAATATAAGCTTGAGTTCCGATTGGAGTTTTGAGGAGTATATCTATTTATTTTTGGTTCTAGGACCAGTAGTTCTAGGGATCGACTCCACTCTCTCCAATTGTTTCTCATTATTACGAAAAGGTAACAAAGATAAAATACGAGCTTGTTTTATAGCAATAGTAATTAATCTTTGTTGTTTCAAGGTCAACCTATTTGTCCGTCTAGATAAGATTTTTCCTTGTTCACTAAGAAATCGACTAATTAAACTCATGTTTCTATAATCGATTTGATCCCCCGATCCAATTGGGGGTAAACGTTTACGAAAAGATCGCTTGGATTTACGAAAAGGTTGTTTGGATTTATCCATGGTTTGCTTATTCCTTGTTTGTTTATTCCTTCTATATAAAAGAATCTATAAAATAGAATTCTCTTTTTTTCTTATTCATTTAAGATTCGACCAAAATAGTATTTGGTTTGTATTATATATGTTAAGATGTAAAGTTCTTACTCTTCCCGCTACTTGGAAAAATCACACACACATTCCGTTCCACCTATTTCTTTATTTCCCCATGAATCGTATACTTTTGACAATAGCGACAAAATTTTCTAAATTCTAGTCGATTGGGTGTATTGTGTCGATTCTTTTGAGTAATATATCTAGAAATGCCCGGCGATTCTTTATTGACACCCTTTCGAACACAACAGGTACATTCCAAAATCACTATAATTCTGATATCTTTACCCTTGGCCATGAACCTCCTTTTCATTTTGGATCGACTTCACTTTAGAACTCTCTTCATTTTCTTTTTGATCCGAACCAAATAAAAATAAAAAAAAAAAAGAATCTATATTCTATATCTAGACTCTATTAATAAAAGTTACTAACTAGAAATGGAATTTGTAAATATTTTATTTTTCGAATTATTAGAATTCAAATGACTTCGGAGTACTATAATCTAAAATAGAATTACTATAACTATAAAGAAAAAGAGTCATATTCATTAATAGAAGAATATTAAGAATATCGTAATAATTAATTAATACAATTTTTTCTAACTATGAATTATTCCTATCCTAATCTCAGTATTTTATTCTTTCTATGTTAAAATTTCGTCGCCCCTAGACTGGATCCACATTTCCATTTCTTTCCCCCCAAATTCTATCGTAGATTCACTGTATTTTGACTGAGGTTCAATACACTCTTTCTTTTTTTTTTTAGGATAGGAAAGAAAAAGGAAGCGAAATTGGAGCCATGTTACGTAGAATTGTATCTCAAATCTTCGTTCATTTCTTCACAGATCAATACAAGAATTCAATCAGGATGAAAAAAAGGGGAATGACAAGGCATCCGGAAATAAACGATTAATTTCTATCAATAGACCTGCTAAAGACCCAAACCATAGAGTGGTTAGCACAGGTGCCGTTGAGAGATATGTTTTTATATCTCGCATTGAAAATCCTCCTTCTTCTTTTATTTTCTATTTTTTTCTTATTTATTTTAATTCTTTATTTGTATTGTATATTGTAATACATATATAGTCCTAGTTCGATATTCTAATACATAGATCATAGATAACCCGATATTTTAGTTCAAGATCATTTGTTTTTGCTTGAAATAAAATTAGAATTAGGAATTACTAACTAAAATGCATATGTACAATGACCCAGCATATTCAATTTTGCCGCTCCCTAAAAAAATGACAAGAACATTCTCTACCTATATAGATAGGTAGATAGGTAGAGCAAAAAAGAAGGATGTGGAAAACAAAACATGTATTTTATACAATGACACTGTACAACAATTTTTAAAAGGGATGTAGCGCAGCTTGGTAGCGCGTTTGTTTTGGGTACAAAATGTCACAGGTTCAAATCCTGTCATCCCTACCTATTCTTTCTCCTATGGACAGTTACGAGGGACTCATTGAGTAAGATCGGGAGATTTTGGACATAATCTTTCGTTTGTACATACTATATGTACATGTACACAAGACCCCTCGGGGGTAAAAAAATACTTTTCTTTAACTTGACAATCGTATCTACTGTTATACGATATAAGAAAGCGCTCTTAGT